CTTCAATCGGTCGTCCATCGCGTCTTGTTGCATTTTCCATAATAACTAATCGATAAGAAGGAGAACGCTTTCTACCAATACGTTTTAATCGTAATTTTAACATAATTGTAATCTATAGATAAATGAATGATTTGTTGAATGAAAATATGGTTCAAAGTTTTCACTAACGGCGAGAATAATACTCAATAACTAGTAATTCATCTAATTGTAATGGAATATCTTCGCGGTTACAATAATCAAGTACGGTTGCCTTTAATGAATTCGAATCAAATTTTAAATTGGAAGGAATTTCACTTCGTGGATTGTTTTTTAAATTGGCATCAATCAGATTTTTAGAGCTACTTTTTTCTTTGACACTAATTGTATCATTCAAACGACATTGAAAACTTGGAATATTAATCACCTTGTTATTAACAGTAATATGACCGTGGTTTACTAATTGTCGAGCTTGTGCCATACTACTAGCAAATCCTAATGTAAAACAAAGTGTATCTAATCGCATCTCTAGAAGTTGAAGTAAAATTAGACCAGTAACACCTTTTCGACGGCGAGCTTCTTTGACGTATCTAAATAATTGACTTTCTGTCAATCCATAATTAAACTTCAGTTTTTGTTTTTCTTCTAACCGAATTCCATATTCGGTTAATTTTTTACTCGTATCAGGAGAATTACCATCTTTTCCTGGACGATTTAACTTTTTCGATTTTTTTGTTGTTAAACCTGGTAATGAACCTAATCGTCGACTAATTTTTAATTTGGGTCCTCGATAACGTGACATATAGATAGATTTAATGTATAAATAATTTTTTAGAAATACTTAAGATAGAAAAATACCAACAAGGGCGAGTGACCGGACTTGAACCGGCGAATGGTGGAACCACAACCCACTGCCTTAACCACTTGGCTACACCCGCCATATTGTCTTACTAGATACTTTATCAGGTTTTATACTTAGTCGTCTAGATTAGTTTTGAGAATTTAAAAAAATATGACAAAGATTAAAAATTTTTTTCTAAATGGTCAACTGTATTATGTAGAACAAACTATTACAATTTCGGATCTAATTCATTATTTTAATTTTAATGACTCGTTGTTAGTCTTAGAATATAATAATTTAATTTGTGATAAAAAACATTGGAAAGAAATTGTCATTCAAAATGAAGATAAAATTGAAATTGTAACAATTGTAGGAGGAGGATAATTCTATAATTTTTTATAGAATTATCTTTTTTCCAACATTTAAACTCGAATTGTTGCATGAAACTCTTTGGTTAAAATACTCGTTAAATTCGCAAGAATAGTTTCGACGTTTTCATTTTGTAAAGTTTCAAAATCTGACTGAAAAATAAGCTGTAAACACAAACTTGTATGGTGCGATGGAATCGATTGACCACGATATTCATCTAATAAATTAATTTCTTTTAAAAACTGACTTCCATTTAAATACAATACTTCTTTAATTTTACTAAACGAAATAGTATCTTTTATAATAAACGATAAGTCTTTGATAATTTTTGGATACGATGAATAGTCTTGATATACGGCTAATTTATTTTGTTGAATTTGATATTTGATTGGATCAAATTCTAACTCAAATAAATATATATTGGTTGAAATGTTTAATTTCTTGGCTAAAATCGGAGACACTTGTCCAAAGATACCTAATTTAGTCCCATTGGATAAAAATATTTCAGCAGTACAATAGAAATGAAAGATATTTTTTTCGCGGATTGGTTGATACGATTTCCAATATGTACCAATATTTAATTTTTTGAATAATTGCTCCATTCTTCCTTTGGCTTCAAACCAACCCAATTGACTAATATTTGCCGACCAATTTGATTTAGTTGGAAATCCACCGAAAATTCCTGCTACTACTTCCTTTTCACGAATGTCCGAAGACGAATCAATTAAAAAAATATGCCCATATTCAAATCCTTCTAGAACTGAATTTCCCTTTTTGAAATTCTCTTCTACGGCTTTCAGTAAATTAGGTAATAAACTTGAACGTAACTTAGAATACTCTTTGACAAGAGGATTTATTAATTCAATCTCATTTTTGAAAAAACTTTCTTGATTGACTAATGAATACTGTATTAATTCCGTTAAACCTAAATTAATAAGACATGACGTAAGTTTTTTACGTGTTCTATAATCCCAATCTTCGTTTCCAAGAGTTTTAATTTTTGGTAATCTTGTTAAAAAATTATTAAATCCATAAAGTCTACCAATTTCTTCAATCACATCAATTTCACGAACAATATCATCATTGCGGAATGATGGAATACTAATATCCCAGGTAACGTTCTGAGTGTCATAAGTTACTTGAAATTGTAATCGTGTTAAAGCTTCGGTAATAAGTTTTGGACTAATATACTGATCATCGATGGTTTTGGTTGTTTGAATTGGTCCTAAAACTTGTTTAACTTTTTCATAATTAAGTTTAATTCTTCTAACTGGATCTTTGATTGGTTTCGCAATTGTATGAAGTTTACAGATTAATTTAGGATTTTCAATTCGTAACAAACTAATAAAACGATAAAGAGCTTCTAAAAGTGTTGTATTTTTGATTGATTTTTCATATCGAGCTGATCGATCGGTTCTTAAACCTAAGATTCGAGATTGTTGTCGAATTTGTGCCGCGTTAAAAATACTAGCTTCGACTAATAAACTTTTAGTATCCTTTGAATAGCTTGTCTCGTTACTTGAAATAATTCCCGCTATACTGATTGGTAAATTATTGGCTTTGACTACTAAAACTGATTCTTCTAATAAATACTGATTTCCATTCCTTGCCACAAACTCAAATGGTTCGTCTAACCCTTTTAATGACAACTGAATTTGAGAAGTGGGGACCTTCGAAGTAATTTTATCAAAATCATAAAATTCCAATGGATAACCCGTTTCAATTAAAATATAATTTTGAAAGTCAGTTAAATTATTTTCAACAGAGAATCCAGAACTAATTAACTTTTGTTGTAACCATTTTGGTGATTGAAAACTAGTTAGATTTTCAATAATTAAACTAATAAATCCAGAGCAATTCGTTTGAATTGGATCATTTGAATTCAGACTTTCAAACTCTTGAAACCATGGATAAGTTTTCGTTGAATAAGGTAATTCTATTGGATTATGATTTAATAAAGCGGCAATTTCTAATGAAAGTCCTTGAATCGATAAACTATCCGAACGATTTGCCGTTGAAGATATATCTAATGCTATTGTTGTTTCGTTTCCTACTTCAACTTCTAAAACTTCTTCAACTTCAAATCCACCTAGGGTCAATTTAGTAATTAAAGTCTCTAGACTTATTGTTTCAAGATTTACTAATTCCTTAAGCCATCTTAATGATATTTGCATTTTTAAATTCTTATAAGTTTTTTTTACCTAATTAACTAGCTTTCGTAAATACTAACCCATTTGTATTTCCATATCGTTCCATAAATCTCATAAATCTATCCCAAGCTTTAGGGGTTTTCATAATATAAATAGATTCAATCGTTTCAGGTTTTCCATTACTAAAGTGAGCACTCACGTCTCGAGTTTCTAAAATTCCTTCCTCATCAATTAAATACATTCCTGTAATTTCTCCTTCTTTGGCCGTACTTTTATCTAATATATTTGGATTTTTAAACCGAAAAGTTGCTGTTCCTGTACTTCCATCTCGTGATCGGGTTAACCTAACATCTGGTAAGACTTTTTCATCTAAGCCTTTGATAAATTGAATTTTAGCTTGCATAATTTTAGAGTTATTTTAGATTGATAATCTATAATAAGTATATTGATTATGCAGTTTCTAGAAATTTAAAACAACTCTTTTAGGTTGAAAAATTATTCCAACAAACGTAAAACTGGGGTGGCAGGATTTGAACCTACGAATGGCGGAGTCAAAGTCCGCAGCCTTACCGCTTGGCGACACCCCAAAATCTTATTCGAGATAAGATTCAATCATGAGAATAAAAGTATTGGGCAAGAAGGGATTCGAACCCCTGACACCGTAGTTCGTAGCCACGTGCTCTAGTCCACTGAGCTACAAGCCCAAAACATGATTTCAGATTCTAATTATACTAGAAATTTACTCAATTAGTAAAGTTAAAAAAAAATTAAAAGAGTTGAGATTTCACCTTGTAAAATTAATAAAAACTTAGGTAAAGTAATTTTAAAAAAGTTTTCACAAAATTAAAAAGATGGCAAAAAAAATTTTATATCAAGATAATGCTCGTCGAGCTTTAGAACGTGGAATGGAAATTATGGTCGAAGCTGTTTCAGTTACATTAGGGCCAAAAGGTCGAAATGTAGTCTTAGAAAAAGCTTATGGTTCGCCACAAATTGTGAATGATGGAGTTACGATTGCAAAAGAAATTAATTTACCCGATCATATTGAAAATACTGGTGTTTCATTAATCCGTCAAGCTGCTTCTAAAACAAATGATGTAGCAGGGGATGGAACAACAACCGCAACAGTTTTAGCCTATGCTATGGTGAAAGAAGGTTTAAAAAACGTTGCAGCTGGAGCGAATCCAATTTCAATTAAATTAGGGATGGAGAAAGCAGCACAATATTTAGTAACACAAATTAATGAATTTGCTCAACCAGTTGAAGATATTCAAGCAATTCAACATGTAGCTTCAATCTCTGCCGGAAATGATGAGGTAATTGGTTCATTAATAGCTGATGCATTAGCAAAAGTCGGAAAAGAAGGAGTTATCTCGTTAGAAGAAGGAAAAGGAATTGTAACTGAATTAGAAATTACCGAAGGAATGAAACTAGAGAAAGGATTTATTTCTCCATATTTCATTACAAATACGGATAAAATGGAAGTTTCCTATGACAATCCGTATATTTTATTAACAGATAAGCGAATTACCTTAGTTCAACAAGATTTATTACCAATTTTAGAGCAGATTACAAAAACAAAAAGACCACTTCTTATTATTGCAGAGGATGTTGAAAAAGAAGCCTTAGCTACACTAATCTTAAATAAATTACGTGGGATTGTAAATGTAGTTGCAATTCGTGCTCCAGGATTTGGTGAATTACGCAAACAAATGTTAGCTGATATTGCTATATTGACAGGCGGAACTGTTATTACTCAAGATGCCGGATTAAGTCTTGATAATGTTCAATTAAACTTATTAGGTCAAGCACGTCGAATTATAGTTACAAAAGATACAACAACAATTGTTGCAGATGGGCAAACCTTAGATGATATTAAAGTACGTTGTGAACAATTACGTAAGCAAGCGAATGTCGCAGATACTGCGTATGAAAAAGAAAAACTACAAGATAGAATTGCAAAATTATCTGGTGGAATTGCCGTCATTAAAGTTGGTGCGGTAACAGAAACTGAAATGAAAGATAAAAAATTACGATTAGAAGATGCAATTAATGCAACCCGAGCGGCTGTGGAAGAAGGAATTGTTCCAGGCGGTGGAGCAACATTTGTTCATTTATCTGAAAATTTAGTTACTTGGGCTAAAAACAATTTAAAAGAAGATGAATTTATTGGAGCAATGATTATTTCCCGAGCGATTTTAGCACCATTAAAACGAATTGCAGAAAATGCTGGAATTAATGGTCCTGTGATTATTGAAGAAGTTCAACAACAAGAATTTGAAATCGGTTATAATGCAGCAAAAAATACCTTTGTAAATATGTATGAAGAAGGAATTGTAGATCCAGCCAAAGTTACTCGTTCTGGATTACAAAATGCAACCTCAATTGCTAGTATGATCTTAACAACTGAATGTATTATTGTTGATGATAATTTAACTTCAAACGAATATTAATAAAATATTAATATTCGTTTGAAATTCGATCCAAAATCTTTGTTCAAATCTTTTTATAAATCATTTAAGTTAGACATCGGATCCGAGTTTGATTCTGAATCAAGTTTTGAAGCAACCATTTCTTTCATAGCTACTTTTAATTCTTCTAAAGAAGATTTTAAACTCTCAATTTGATCATTTTGACTATTTTGACGAATAGTAGAAATTAGTTTTGAAATACTTTCTTGTTTTTGAGTACTAATTGTATCTTTCACTAGAGATAATTCTTTCTCCGCTTCAAAACATAATGTCTCTGCCTGATTTTTTAAATCAATATTTTCTCGTTTTTCTTTATCGGCAGCCGCATATCTTTCAGCATCAGCTAACATGCTTTCAACTTCTTTTTCATTCAATGTTGACGCACCTTGAATAGTAACAGATTGTTCGACACCTGTTTCTTTTTCTTTTGCTTTCACCGATAAGATACCATCGACATCAATATCAAAAGTCACTTCAATTTGTGGGACGCCTCGATTAGCCGCTGGAATTCCATCTAATCTAAAGTTTCCTAAACTTTTATTTCCTGCAACAAGTTCACGTTCTCCTTGTAGAATATGAATTTCTACGTTCGTTTGATTATCGACAGCAGTTGAGAACATTTCTGATTTTTTAACTGGAATTGTTGTATTTCTAGCAATAATTTTTGTCATAACACCACCAAGTGTTTCAACACCTAACGATAATGGAGTAACATCTAATAGTAAAATATCTTTAATTTCACCCGCTAAAATACCTGCTTGAATTGCTGCACCAATTGCAACAACTTCATCTGGATTCACCGATTGGTTTGGTTTTTTACCAGTTAATGATTCGACTAATTGTTGAATCGCTGGAATTCTTGTAGAACCACCAACTAATACAACTTCATTAATATCTGACTTATCTAATCGCGCATCATTTAAAGCTTTTTCAACTGGAATTCGACAACGATCAATTAACTTTTCACATAATTTTTCAAAGGTTTCTCGAGTCAATTCTTTATCGATATGTTTTGGACCTGTTTGATCAGCGGTAATAAAAGGTAATGAAATATTTGTTTTATCAACCGTTGATAATTCCATTTTTGCTTTTTCAGCAGCTTCCGTTAAGCGCTGTAAAGCTTGAATATCAGTAGATAAATCAATTCCTTCTTTTTGTTTAAAGTCATTCATTAACCAAGTAACTAAAACTTTATCAAAGTCATCGCCACCTAAATTTGTATCTCCTGCCGTTGCTAAAACTTCAAAAATTCCATCTCCTACTTCTAAGATTGAAACATCAAATGTTCCTCCACCTAAATCAAAGACAAGAATTGTTTCATTTTGTTTTTTGTCTAAACCATATGCTAATGATGCAGCTGTTGGTTCATTAATAATTCGTAGAACTTCAATTCCAGCAATTTTCCCAGCATCCATTGTTGCTTGTCGTTGAGAATCGTTAAAATATGCTGGAACCGTAATAACAGCTTGAGTTACATCTTGACTTAAATAAGTTTTTGCATCATTAATTAATTTTCGTAAAACTTGAGCCGAAATTTCCTCAGGGCTAAATTCTTTCGCTAATGCCGGACATTTAATTTTAATGTTGTCATTAGAATCTTTCGTTACTTTATAAGGTAACTGTTTTGCTTCTGCTGAAATTTCACTTTCTTTTGATCCAATAAACCGTTTCACAGAAAAGAATGTATTTTCTGGATTAATCACGGCTTGTCGTTTTGCAATTTGTCCAACCAATAATTCTTGTTTTTTTGTATAAGCGACAATTGAAGGTGTTGTTCGTAAACCTTCGGCGTTTATAATTACACTTGGTTGTCCACCTTCAATCGCTGCTACTACAGAATTTGTCGTACCTAAATCAATTCCTACAACTTTTGCCATATATTTTTAATTTTAATACAATATTCTTATTTTTATTAACTATTATAAATTGTTACCCTATCCTTTCATAAACTTTAAAATCCGTACTTTCATTTTATTTATAAATAACAATTTAAATATTCCATATATAGACAAAATTAACTCCATACTTTATACTTTCGATTATGATTTACTAATTTTAATTTGTTTATCTGATTCTTACGTTTCAAGAAGTAATGTTAATTAATTATCAAAAACATTTGGAGGACTACCGTGAGTGTGGGTTTATTAGGAAATAAAATTGGCATGACACAAATTTTTGATGAAACTGGAAACATTATTCCAGTTACCATTTTAAAAGTTGGACCATGTGTTGTAACACAAGTCAAAACGGAAGCCAAAGATGGTTACAATTCGATTCAAGTTGGTTATAGTCGTGTTTCAAGTAAATCATTGACTCAGCCAGAATTAGGCCATTTACAAAAATCAAATATCCAACCGTTAAAACATCTAAAAGAGTTTCGTATAACTAATGATCAAAACTTTGAAGTTGGACAAACATTAAACGTTGATTTATTATCGTTAGGTCAATTCGTCGATATTCAAGGAAAAACAATTGGAAAAGGCTTTACAGGTTTACAAAAACGTCATAACTTTGCACGCGGACCTATGACACATGGTTCCAAAAATCATCGTGCACCTGGATCTATTGGTATGGGGACAACTCCTGGACGTGTTTTACCTGGAAAAAGAATGTCGGGTCAAGTAGGAAATAAAGTTATAACTGTTAAAAAGCTTAAAGTTATTCAATTAAACTTGGAAGAAAACATCTTAGTGATTAAAGGTTCAGTTCCAGGAAAACCTGGAAATTTATTAAGTATTGTTCCTTCGAATTAATAAAGTTCAATCTTACTATTAACAAAATCAAGTATGACCGTTCAAAAATTTATAAAATATACTCCCTTAGATTTCACAGGGAAAGCATTAGATTCTACTGCAGAATTACAATTAAGTGTTCTGGAAAAATCAGGAAACTATTTGTTACATAAAGATCTTTTAAGACATTATAATTCTCAACGTCAAGGAACTGTTTCCACTAAAACTAGAAGTGAAGTTCGCGGTGGTGGTCGTAAACCGTGGCGTCAAAAAGGAACGGGCCGTGCACGAGCAGGTTCTAATCGTTCGCCTTTATGGAAAGGCGGTGGTGTAATTTTTGGTCCAAAACCAAAAACTGTTTCAATTAAGGTAAATAAAAAAGAGCGTCGACTAGCTTTACAAACTTTACTATATAACAAAAAAAATAATATTTTAGTGATTGAAAATTTAGAGAATGGACTAACAGATTCTAAAACAAAAAGTTTTCTAGATATTTGTAAGAACTGTTCTGTGAATTTAGATCAAAAAGTACTAATCGTTGTAGCCGAAAAAACAGTTCCATTAAAATTAGCAACACAAAATCTTAAAACAGTGGAATTAATTTTAGCATCAAATTTAAATACATTTAGTTTACTAAACGCAAAACAAATTCTCTTAACCCCATTAGCCTTAACTACTATAAAGGAGATTTATTGTGATTAACTCTTCCGATTCTAATGCACAAATTATCAAATATCCTATTATTACCGATAAAGCTACAAGACTTCTAGAAAAGAATCAATATAGTTTTATCGTCGATCGTTACTCGGATAAAATTACAATCAAAGCAGCCATTGAATATTTATTTAATGTAAAAGTGATAAAAGTTAATACGTGTCGTCTTCCTCGAAAACAAAAACGTGTAGGGAAATATATTGGCTGGAAACCACAATATAAAAAAGCAATTGTAAGTTTAAAAGAGGGTGACGTAATCAACTTATTTACTGAAAATTAATAATTATAAAACTACTAACCTTTATGAGTATTCGTCTTTATAAATCATATACACCAGGGACAAGAAATCGAGCACTTTCTAGTTTTAGCGAAATCACAAAGTCAAAACCAGAAAAAAGTTTAATTCAAAAAAATCATCGAAACAAAGGGCGAAATAATCGTGGTGTAATTACAATTCGTCATCGAGGGGGTGGACACAAAAGACAATATCGTCTTGTTGACTTTAAACGGAATAAATACGGAATTGAAGGTAATGTAGCAGCTATTGAATATGATCCAAATCGAAATGCACGAATTGCTTTAATTCATTATACGGATGGTGAAAAACGTTATATTTTACATACGAAAAATCTAGAAGTTGGCAATAAAATTGTATCTGGTTTGGAAGCTCCTTTTGAGGTTGGAAATACTTTACCATTAATGAATATTCCGTTAGGAACTTCAATTCATAATATTGAATTAATTCCAAACCGAGGAGGACAACTTGTTCGAGCTGCTGGAACATCTGCAAAAATCCTAGCAAAAGAGGGAGATTATGTAACTTTACGATTACCATCGAAAGAAATTCGCTTACTTCGAAAAGAGTGTTTTGCAACAGTTGGTGAAGTAAGTAATAACGATGCTTTTTTAGTTCAAAGTGGAAAAGCGGGTCGAACAAGATGGTTAGGAAAACGACCTACTGTTCGTGGTTCCGTAATGAATCCTTGTGATCATCCACATGGTGGAGGTGAAGGTAGAGCACCAATTGGTCGAACTCGTCCGTTAACACCATGGGGTAAACCAGCTTTAGGGATAAAAACACGAAAACGAAAAAAATTAAGTGATGCTTATATTCTTCGAAGACGTGGCTAAGTAATTATTTTATACATAACTAAAAATATTTTAAAATGACAAGATCATTAAAGAAAAGTCCTTTCGTTGCGTATCATCTTTTAAAAAAAATTAATAAAATGAACGAAGCCGGCAAAAAAGATACAATTACAACTTGGTCTCGATCGTCAACTATTTTACCTAGTATGGTCGGATTTACAATTGCTGTTTATAACGGTAAACAACATGTTCCAGTTTTTATTTCTGATCAATATGTTGGCCATAAATTAGGTGAATTTGTATCAACAAGAAATTTTAAAACCCATATCAAAGCTGATAGAAAAGGAAAACGTTAAATAAACGAATCAAATGAATCGAATTTTATATGAAATCCGATGTAAGTGTAATGAAGAAATTTCTATTACAAAAAAACGAAAGTCAACGAATCGAAGTGAAGGGAAACCTCTATTATATCCGAACCCAACTGAACTTACATCAAAAACTTTCCAAATAAAATACGAAAAACCATTATCGTCCGTTGCAAAGTTTTTATTGAATAGTTTTCAAAATAAATATCTTTATTATGCAATTGATGATCTTTTATATTTATTAAACTCCAATCTAAGTGAACGAGATAATCTCTTAGCACTTTTATATTCACCTGTTCTTTCATTACAAAATAATCTTTCGATTAATTTTTTTGATATATGGATTCAAGAAATTTATATTCATCAAAGTGTGAAAACAAATAAGTTTCTAAAAACTAATAGTCCTACTTTTGAATCCTCGAATTATATAATAATCAAACTTTTATATAGAACTAAGATTCCAGTGAAAAAGCAGGAATCCTTATGGTAAGGGTTTCAATTCTGTCAAACTTTTGAAACGAGAGTTATTGATTATTAATTTAAGAATATCTATTAAACAAAATTAACTATGGAAAATTCGCAATCAGTCAAAGCAGTAGCGAAATATATTCGAATGTCGCCTCATAAAATAAGACGAGTAATTGATCAAATTCGAGGTCGCTCATATCAAGAAGCATTAATGATTCTAGAATTCTTACCCTACCAAGCAGGAGGGCCAATTTGGCAAGTCGTTCATTCAGCCGCAGCAAATGCCAAACATAACTACGGATTAGATAAAAAGAAATTAGTTATTAATGAAATCTTTGCGGATGAAGGACCTAAATTAAAACGAATTCGCCCTCGAGCTCAAGGTCGAGCATATAAAATTTTAAAACCGACATGTCATATCACAGTCGTTATGAAAGAAATTAATTAACTTATGATTTTAAATTAAAAGGACGCAGTCTATGGGGCAAAAAACACATCCTTTAGGATTTAGATTAGGTATTACCCAAGAGCATAAATCAACTTGGTACGCTAATTTTAATCAGTATGCAAGTGTATTAGAAGAAGATGATAAAATTCGAACATATATCAACAGTATTGCAAAAACAAATAATATTTCAAATCTTAATATTTCGCGGAATGGTTTAAACGATCAAATTCAAGTCACGATTGAAACAGGAAAACCTGGAATCTTAGTTGGTGAATTAGGATCAGGGCTTGAAACTGTGTTAAGCAATTTGAAAAAAATTTTACCATCGAACCGTCAAGTGACAATTAAAGTCTTTGAAGTTGAAAAAGTTGACTTAGATGCTAAACTTCTTGCAGATTTAGTTGCCGAACAATTAGAGAAACGGATTGCATTTCGTCGTGCCATTCGTGAAGCTTTACAACGGGCTCAAAAACAAAATGTCAATGGGATTAAAATTCAAGTATCTGGAAGATTAAATGGTGCTGAAATTGCCCGTAGTGAATGGATTCGAGAAGGACGAGTACCATTACAAACTTTACGAGCTGATATTGATTATGCAACAAGTGAAGCTAATACAATTTATGGAGTATTAGGAATTAAAGTTTGGTTATTTAGAAATGAAATTTTATCTAAATAAAAGAATTAAGAAAATTTATATTTTTATTAAATGAATTTGTTATGTTAAGTCCAAAAAGAACAAAATATAGAAAATATCATCGAGGACGCATGAAAGGAACAGCAAGTCGTGGAAATGAAATTTGCTTTGGTAACTTTGGTTTACAAGCCTTAGAACCTACTTGGATTACGTCACGTCAAATTGAAGCTGCTCGTCGAACAATTACTCGATATACGAAACGGGGTGCAAAATTATGGATTCGAATTTTCCCAGATAAAACAGTGACAGCTCGAGCAGCCGAATCTAGAATGGGATCAGGTAAAGGTGCTGTTGATTATTGGGTAGCTGTAGTACGACCTGGCACGATTATATTTGAAATTAGTTCCGTTCCAGAAGAAATTGCGAAAGCTGCCTTAAACTTAGCCTCTTATAAATTACCTTTAAAAACAAAATTTATTAATAAAGATAGTATTAAATAACAGATGAGTCTACCTCAATTTACTGATATTATTTCACTTTCAAATACAGAGATTTCTGAAGCAATTATTGAAACTGAAACTGCACTATTTAATTTGCGCTTTAAAAAAGCGACACGTCAAAATTTTAAATCTCACGAGATAAAATCTACGAAACGTCGCTTAGCACAACTAAAAACACTTTTAACCTTACGTCTAGAAAGTTTGGATTCCAAAGACGAAACAAATAAATAATTCAAATCTAACAATTAAGGAGTTTTAAATGCCTCTGAAGCAACAAGTTGGTATTGTAATTAGCAATAAAATGCAAAAAACTATTGTTGTAAAAATCGAAAATCGATATCCCCACCCGATTTATTCGAAAACTTTAGTCAAAACAAAAAAATATTTAGCTCATGATGAGCAAGAACAATGTAATATTGGTGATCAAGTATTAGTTCAAGAATGTCGACCATTAAGTAAAAGAAAACGTTGGAAATTAATTGAAATTCTTTCAAAATCATCGTTAATCAGTTAAGTATTATTTTATGATTTATCCTCAAACAATGTTAACAGTAGCGGATAACACCGGTGCTAAAAAAGTAATGTGTATTCGAGTATTAGGTGGTAACAAAAAATACGCGACAATTGGTGACACAATTATTGCAGTAGTGAAAGAGGCTATTCCAAATATGCCCGTTAAACGTTCAGATGTAGTCAAAGCAATTGTTGTAAGAACGAAGAAAACAATTCGTCGTTCAGATGGAATGTATATTCGATTTGATGATAATGCAGCAGTAATTGTAAATGCTGATAGTAATCCTCGGGGTACACGCGTCTTTGGTCCGGTTGCCCGAGAAATTCGTGATAAGAATTTTTCAAAAATTGTATCCTTAGCGCCGGAGGTCTTATAAAATGGCAAACAAACAAAAACTACATGTGAAAGTAGGTGACCAAGTAGTAATTATTTCAGGGTTTTATAAAAATCAAACTGGAGAAGTTCTTAAGGTTAATAAACAAACAGGAAAAATCATTGTCCAAGGAATTAATTTTAAGTTTAAACATGTTAAACCAAACAGTATCAATGAAATCGGTGAAATTAAACAGATGGAAGCACCTATTCATCATTCAAATGTGAAATTAAATTTAAAAGATTAATATGCTAAATCAACATTCATTGGAAGAAATTGCGGATATTCATAATTTATTAGTAGATATAAAAAAAGAATATGAAGAAGGAATTAAACCTATTTTAATGAAAAATACTCCTTCAAGATTTAGAAATCCACATACCGTTCCAAAATTAAAAAAAATTCAAATTAACCGTGGATTAGGTTTATCTGCACAAAATACGAATATTTTAAAAAAAAATATTGAAGAGTTTGAAAAAATTACAGGTCAGAAACCTCTGATTACGCGAGCAAAAAAAGCAATTGCAGGATTTAAAATTCGTGAAAACATGGAATTAGGCTTGAGCGTAACATTACGTGGTGAAAAAATGTACGCTTTTTTAACAAAATTATTATTTTTTACATTTGCACAAATTCGTGATTTCCGAGGTTTGTCACTACGAAACTTTGATAAAGCAGGAAATTATAGTTTTGGATTAAAAGAGCAATTAATTTTTCCAGAGATTGACTATGATGATGTAGATAGAACAGAAGGACTTACAATTACGATTGTTTTAGAACAATCATCTCCAAAATATCAGTCAAAATCGATTGATAAAATTTTAAATGGTATGATCCTATTTAAATTTTTACGATTCCCATTAAATGATTGTGGTTACTATGAAAAATACTCATCTTTTTCAGAAGTTAGTCAAGTCTGGGATCGAAAACGACACTTAAAACGGAAACGTTGGTCACAAGAATAATTCAAGCATAACTAAATTTAAGAAGGAGATAACTGTGGTAACGGATACTATTTCAGATATGTTAACACGAATTCGAAATGCGACAATGGTAAAACATCAAATTGTTCAAATTCCTGTTACAAAAATGTCATTAGCAATTACAACTATTTTAAAAGAGGAAGGATTTATTGAAGATTTTGAACCTTATCAAGAAAATAAACGAGAGTATTTATTACTTTCATTAAAATATAGCGGAAAATCTAGAGATTCGGTGATTAGTCAAATCAAGAGAATCAGCAAACCGGGTTTACGTGTTTACAAAAAGTCAAACGAGCTACCAAAAGTTTTAGATGATTTAGGAATTGCAATTGTTTCAACGTCGAAAGGGGTTATGACAAATGTCAAAGCTAAAACTTTAGGAATTGGTGGTGAAGTTTTATGTTATATTTGGTAAAGTAAGGAGTTTTAGACATGTCACGCATAGGAAAATTACCTATCACGATTCCCGATACGGTTACTGTGAATTACAGTGATTCTCAGATTATTGTGAAAGGAAAATTTGGAACTTTAGAAACGAATATTCCTGAAACTATTGGAATTCAACAAGAGAATAGTCTTTTAAAAATAAGTTTAAAAAGTGAAGCAAGAGAACTTCGTTCCTTACATGGTTTATATCGAACGTTAATTAATAATATGGTTGTTGGAGTTTCAGAACAATTCCAGTTAACCTTAGTTTTAAAAGGTGTTGGATATCGAGCAGCAGTTCAAGGAAAGGAAATTACCTTAAGTTTAGGATATAGTCATCCGGTTAAAATTGAAATTCCAGACACTATATCTGTGGAAGTTGTTCAAAACACAACAATTAATTTAAAATCATGTGATAAAGAAAAATTAGGTTTGTTTGCTTCAAATATTCGCGCTTGGCGCCGTCCAGAACCTTATAAAGGGAAAGGAATATTATATAAGAATGAACAAATTATTCGTAAGGCTGGAAAAGCTGGTAAATAAAGAATTCTTTCAAAAATTCTTTATTACCAATCTTTCATTGAATCCTTTTCTATTTTTAAACAATTAAAAATTACACTTATGAAATTGTCAAAACGAACTCTGTTTAAACTAAAAAATAAAAATAAAAAACTAAAACCGAATAAGTATAAAAAATTAAAGCGTGAAGCCTTACGTGGAAATATCAAAGGAACAGTTGAACGTCCAAGATTATCGGTATATCGTTCCAATGAGCATATATATGCTCAAATTATTGATGATACTAATTCAAGAACCCTATTAGCTTGTTCGACATTAGATCGATCAATTAAGCTTAGTTTATCAACTGGACGTACTTGTGATGCTTCGCGACTTATGGGAGAAAAATTAGCGGAATTAAGTTTGAAGAAAAATGTTACAAAAATTGTTTTTGATCGTGGTCCTTATTTATATCATGGTCGAATCAAAGCACTAGCTGATGGAGCAAGAGCTGCTGGTTTACAATTTTAAAGGAAAATTTGTAAATAATTAGACATAAATTAAATATATTTTATGAGTAGTGATTTAAAAAAAATAAATAAAAAAAATTCTCGACGCAATCCTAATATCCAAGAACCAAAATTTGTAGAACGATTAATCAAAATTAGTCGAGTTTCGAAAGTAACAAAAGGTGGTAAAAAATTAAGTTTTCGAGCAATTGTTGTAGTTGGCGATGAAAATGGTAAAGTTGGTGTAGGTGTTGCGAAAGCAGATGATGTTGTCAATGCTTTTAAAAAAGCAAAAACAGATGGTCGAAAAAATTTAATTGAACTTCCACTTACAAAGTCGTTAAGTATTCCACATAATGTCGTAGGAAATTTTGGGGCTTGTAAGGTGATTATGCGTCCATCGATTGAAGGTTCAGGTGTAATTGCTGGAGGAGCGGTTCGAATTGTCCTAGAAGTAGCAGGGGTTAAAAACGTCATTGCGAAACAACTTGGATCTAATAATTTATTAAATAATGCACGTGCTTCTGTATCTGCTCTTAATAATTTAACAACAAAATCAGAAATTTCAAAGAAGCGGAATTTAACCGTAGAATAACATACTAACTATTAAAGAAATAGAACAATGAAGATTAATAAAGAAGTTAAAGATATTTTATTAACTCGCTTATTGTTTAGTTTGGGAATTCTATTATTAATTCGAATTGGAACATTTCTTCCAGTTCCTGGAATCAATCATAGTGATTTAGCATTTTATATTGAAAGACATTCCGTTGCGAAAAATTTAATTAGTACATTTTCCGGAGAAAATACGTTTGTCATTGGAGTATTTACGTTAAATATTTTTCCATATATTAATGCTACTATTTTTATCCAATTACTTTTAGGATTTTCACCAAAACTTGCAAAATTACAAAAAGAAGGTGATTTTAATGGCCGCCGGTCAATTAGTCGTTTAACAAGATTTATTACTCTCCTTTGGGCCATTGTTCAGAGTATTGGAGTTACCTTATATTTACGACAAATTTTATTTGATTGGAATTATACCTTAGCGGCTGAAATTGTTTTATGGTTAACTACTGGCTCAATGATCGTCTTATGGTTAAGTGAATTAATTACTGAGTACGGTTTAGGAAATGGGACATCTTTATTGGTTTATACAAACATTATTTCAAATTTACCAAATATATTGAAACGATTAGTTCTTGAAAATAGTGAAAATTTGACGATTCTTTCAATTCTAGGAATTAGTATACTAATTTTTAGTTCGTTATATGGAATTGTTTTCTTACAACAGGGAATTCGAAAGATTCCATTGATTTCTTCGAAACAGTTAAATCAATTTTCAGGACAAGATGAAATTAATTCCTATTTACCACTGCGTTTAAATCAAGCTGGTGTAATGCCAATTATTTTAACAACAGCGTTTTTGGTGATTCCAAACTATATTGTTAACTTGCAAATCTTTCAATGGTTAAACTTTTTAAGTTCATTTAAAATTTTCTATTGGATTGGTTATTTTGCTTTAATTTTAACATTTAGTTCTTTTTATTCATCGATTGTTTTAAATCCAAAAGATTTATCAGATCAGCTTCAAAAAATGGCAGTCACTATACCTGGAATAAGACCTGGTTTACAAACTACCTTTTACCTAAAACAAATTATCAAACGAATTACGCTATTAGGAGCAACAATTTTAGCCATTATAGTAGTTGTACCAAATTTTATTGAGTCAACATTAAACATTACTGGTTTGAGTAGTTTAAGTACAACTTCGTTGTTAATATTAGCAGGGGTAGTTTTAGATTTAATTCGTGAGATTGATAATATTTATTACTCGAATGTTTATAACAATATGTATCAATAAATTAAAAAATATTCTTTAACTTAATAAACATTAAATATGAAAGTTCGTCCTTCAGTAAAGAAAATGTGTGATAAATGTCGGTTAATTAAACGACATGGAAAAGTGATGGTGATTTGTTCAAATCCAAAACATAAGCAACGTCAAGGATAATATTTTAAAGGAGTTTAGAAATGGTAAGATTAGTTGGTGTTGATTTGCCAAGAAATAAAAAAATTGCATATGCCCTTACTTATATCCATGGAATTGGTCTTACAACTGCAAAGAAACTTATTGAACTAGCAGAGATTGATTCGGATTTAAGAGTTTATGATTTAACAACTGAACAAGCAGTAGCTTTACGTCAAACGATCGAATCAAGTGACTTAAAATTAGAAGGTGATTTAAGACGATTTACTGGATTAAATATCAAACGATTAAATGAAATTAATTGTCACCGAGGAAAAAGACATCGAAATAGTTTACCGGTTCGAGGTCAGCGAACTCGAACAAATGCTCGGAGTCGACGCGGAGCGAAAAAGACAGTTACTGGTAAGAAAAAATAACTGTCGTTGGAATAAAACTTATTTGAAATTTTTTATATGGCACAAACAAATAGAAAATCAGCTACGAAAAAAGATAGAAGTAGTTTTACAAGCGGTGTTGTTCATATTCAATCAACATTTAATAATACAATTGTAACAATTACTAATTTAACCGGAGATACAGTTTCATGGGCATCGGCTGGAAGTTCTGGCTTTAAAGGAGCCCGTAAAAGTACACCTTTTGCTGCTCAGACAGCTGCAGAAAAAGCTGCATTAATTGCCTTAAGTACAGGTATGAAAAATGTTGAAATTTTAGTCAAAGGTCAAGGATCAGGACGTGAAACAGCTATCCGCGCAATTGAAGGAGCCGGATTCGAAATTAAGTCAATTCAAGATATAACATCAGTTCCCCATAACGGATGTCGACCACCTAAACGTCGTCGAGTTTAGAATTCTTAGTTCTAGTAGATCAAAGTATGAGTAACCTTTCTATAAAATGTCTGAAATCTGAAAAAATTGAATCTGGTGCCTGTCACGGACAATTTCTAATTAATTCATTAAGACCCGGACAAGGGATTACAATTGGAAATCAATTACGAAGGGTACTTCTTAACGATTTAGGAGGTGTTGCTATTTCAGCTGTTCGAATTGCTGGAATAAGTCATGAGTTTTCAACAATTCCAGGTGTTCGAGAAGATATATTAGAAATCTTATTAAATTTAAAAGAGATTGTTTTAAAAAGTAAAACCCAAACGCCACAATTTGGTCGATTAAAAATTCAAGGACCTGCGGTTGTAACAGCAGACTTGATTCAATTACCATCCACAATTGAAATTGTAAATTCACATCAATATATTATGACAATTTCAACATCCAATATTGTTGAAATTGAATTCAAATTTGAATATGGAACAGGTTATAAATTAGCATCCCAAAGTTTTTTAGAAGAGAATGAAAACTATTTACAACTTGATGCAATCTTTATGCCGATTCAGAAAGTTGATTTTAAAATAGAAAATGTGTATGACAATCGAAATAGTTTAACCGAACGATTATTGCTAGATATTTGGACAAATGGAAGTATTTCTCCAAATGAAGCAATTAAAATGGCCGCTGAAATTACAATTGATTTATTTACAGCATTACTTGAAAATAAAGCTACAAATTCTCAAGAGGAAGTAAAGTCAAAAACTTCTTCACTAAGTATTGAACCTTATACAAATATTGCAATTGAAGAGTTACAACTTTCAGTTCGAGCCTATAACTGTTTGAAAAAAGCACAAATCAATACGGTTGGTGATTTATTACAATACTCTCCTGAAAAATTACAAGAACTTAAAAACTTTGGCCGAAAATCCGCCGATGAAGTTTTTTTCACATTAAAAAATAAATTAGGTATTATTTTAAAATAACGAATAACCTTATTTTTTATTTCCAATAAAAATAATTATGAATTCATTCAATAAAACATTTTTACCAATTCAAAATTACAAAAATCGTAATTGGTATCTGATTGATTGTAAAGGTCAAACATTAGGTCGCCTTGCAACAACGATTACAAGTTTATTAAAAGGTAAAGTCAAATCTCAATACCATCCTTCTGTTGATACAGGAGATTACATTATTTTGGTAAATGCAGATTCAATTATTATCAATGAAACAAGTAAACATTATCTGGTTTATAATCCAGGACGACCTGGTCATTCATTAAAAATTAAAAATGTTTCAGATTGTCTGCCAAAATTAACGATTGAAAGGGCAGTAAAGCGAATGTTGTCAGAAACAGAATCAAAACGCTTAATGAGACGATTACGAATTTACAATGATCAAAATCATCAACATCAAGCACAAAATCCTATTGAAATTAATATTTCAAATCTATATTCAACTCTTCAATAGAGATTCTAAAAATTAAACTACTTCTAATTATGTCAGAATTAATTTATCAAAAAAAGAATATTGGGCTTGGAAAACGAAAACAAGCCATTGCACGTGTGTTTCTTATCCCTGGAGAAGGAAATTTAATAATTAATAAAGTTTCGGGCAATAAATATCTTCAATATAATGACACATATTTAAATACTGTTTGGGCACCATTAAAAGCTTTAAATTTAGAGAAACAATTTAACATTGTAACAGTTGTAAAAGGTGGAGGTTTAACAGGGCAAGCTCAAGCAATTCAACTAGGCGTTGCACGTCAATTATGTCAAATGGATCATCAACACAGATTAGTCTTAAAACCATTTGGTTTTTTAACGCGTGATTCAAGAATTAAAGAACGTAAAAAATACGGTTTACGAAAAGCAAGAAAAGCGCCACAATACTCAAAACGTTAATCTTAAAATTATTAGAAACTATGCCAAAATCAGATATACACCCTACGTGGTCAAAAGATACACCAGTTTTATGGGATGGAAAACCACTTTGTTTTGTTGGTTCAACAAAAAAAGAATTACAAGTGGATATATGGTTAGCCAATCATCCATTTTATACAAAATCACAAGTTGTGGTTGATAGTGAAGGTCGAGTTGAAAGATTTATGAAAAAATATGGACTAAATTCAACAGATAACTAATTTGAAAACAATTTAAACATTTATGCCAACTATACAACAATTAGTTCGTTCAAGACGTATCCAAATTAAAAAGAAAACAAAGTCACCAGCACTTGTTAATTGTCCTCAACGCCGAGGTGTTTGTACGCGCGTTTATACAACAACGCCAAAAAAACCTAACTCGGCAATTCGAAAAGTTGCCCGAGTACGTTTAACGTCAGGATTTGAAGTAACAGCTTATATTCCAGGAATTGGTCATAATTTACAAGAACACTCAGTTGTTTTAATTCGTGGAGGTCGAGTAAAAGATTTACCAGGGGTTAGATATCATATTATTCGTGGAGCTTTAGATACTGGTGGGGTTAAAAATAGAACCCAAGGTCGATCTAAATATGGGGTTAAAAAACCTAAATCATAAGACTAGTAAGTAAGATTTCAGAAAGAATCGTAATCCAACAAAATTAGTTTCGAACATTTTTGTTGGATGAAATAAAAAATATTTAGTAAATACATTATGTCACGTAGAAATATTTCAAAAAAACGTTTTCCAGAACCTGATTCGATTTATAATAGTTATTTAGTTAGTTTACTTATTTCACGAATTTTAAAATCAGGTAAAAAAACTATTGCTAAAAATATTGTGTATGAAGCGTTTGAAATTATTAAACAAAAAACAAACGAAGATCCATTAAAAGTTTTTGAAAAAGCAATTCGAAAAGCAAGTCCTATTGTTGAGGTTAAAGCACGTAGAATTGGTGGTTCAACTTACCAAGTTCCTATTGAAGTAAGTGGGTTTCGAGCTACAAATCTATCATTACGATGGATTATTCAATATTCGAAACAACGTGTTGGAAGAAGTATGTCGATTAAATTAGCTAATGAAATTATTGACACTGCTAATGAAATCGGTAATACTATTAAAAAAAAAGAAGAAACACATAAAATGGCTGAAGCCAACAAAGCTTTTGCACATTTTAGATATTAGTTTTCGATTCCATCTATCTTTGCTCTCGCTAAAAGCTTAACACTTATCGATAATTTTTAAATTTTAAAGGATTTTTATAATGGCACGTGAAAAATTTGAACGTACAAAACCGCATGTGAATATCGGTACTATTGGTCATGTTGACCATGGAAAAACAACTTTAACAGCAGCAATTACGGCAACATTAGCATTAGAAAGTGGTGGAGTTGTGAAAGGCTATGCAGATATTGATGCTGCTCCAGAAGAACGTGCACGTGGGATTACTATTAATACTGCTCACGTAGAATATGAAACATCAAATCGTCACTATGCACACGTGGATTGTCCAGGTCACGCAGATTATGTAAAAAATATGATTACCGGAGCGGCACAAATGGATGGTGCAATTCTAGTAGTTTCTGCTGCAGATGGACCAATGCCTCAAACGCGTGAGCATATTTTATTATCAAAACAAGTCGGTGTTCCAGATATTGTTGTTTTCCTAAATAAACAAGATCAAGTGGACGATGATGAACTATTAGAATTAGTAGAATTAGAAGTTCGCGAATTATTATCAGCATATGATTTCCCTGGTGATGATATTCCAATTTGTCCAGGATCAGCTTTACAAGCAATTGAAGCAATCTCGTCAAACCCAACTATTAAACGAGGTGATAACCCTTGGGTAGATAAAATTTTTGCGCTAATGGATGCTGTTGATGAATATATTCCAACACCAGAACGTGATACAGAAAAAACGTTTTTAATGGCTATTGAGGATGTTTTCTCAATTACAGGTCGTGGTACTGTTGCAACAGGACGTATTGAACGTGGGGTTATTAAAGTAGGTGATAGTGTTGAGATTGTAGGTATTGGTGAAACGAAAACAACAACAATTACTGGTATTGAAATGTTCCAAAAAACTTTAGAGGAAGGTTTTGCTGGTGATAATGTAGGTATTTTATTACGTGGTGTGACACGTGAAAATATTGAACGTGGAATGGTATTAGCGAAACCTGGTACAATTACACCACATACAAATTTTGAATCAGAAGTATATGTTTTAACAAGTGAAGAAGGTGGTCGTCGTACACCATTCTTTACAGGCTATCGACCTCAATTTTATGTTCGAACAACAGATGTAACAGGTGCAATCACTGACTTTACAGCAGATGATGGTTCAAGTGTTGAAATGGTAATGCCAGGTGACCGTATTAAAATGACTTCAGAACTAATTTACCCTGTTGCAATTGAAGAAGGTATGAGATTTGCAATTCGTGAAGGGGGACGTACAATTGGAGCTGGCGTCGTTTCTAAAATTGTTAAATAATTAAAATTTTTTATGGAAATAAAAACGAATGCTAAAATTCGTGTACGATTAGAATCATTTAATCACGAACTTTTAGTTGCTTCATGTAAAAAAATAAGTGAAACATTAAGTAATGCATCTTTAAATTCTGTTGGTCTGGTAACATTACCAACGTCAAAACGAATTTATTGTGTGTTGCGATCTCCACATATTGATAAAGATTCACGAGAACATTTTGAAGTTCGCGTTCATAAACGCGTTTTAGAAATTCATTATGATTCGGAAGTGCCGATTTTTGATTTATTAACTGAAATTGATTTAGCTCCCGGAGTATTTTACCGAATTTGCTTATCCTAAATAATTTAGGAACTGAAGACAAATCATATTTGTCTTCAGTTTCTAGTTTCTTGAAACTCTATTAAAATAGCTTAACTATTTAAAATTTATGGATTATAATAGTTGAAACGAGAGATTATAGTTGGCGGTATGGCCAAGTGGTAAGGCAGTGGATTGCAAATCCTCTACCCCCAGTTCGAATCTGGGTGCCGCCTTCGGTATTTCAACTATAATCTTGCATTTCTTTCACTTATAATATAATATTCTTGTGAAGTATAGTATATATATGGGAATGTGGTGAAATTGGTAGACACGACGGACTTAAAATCCGTTGCCTAGTGATAGGCGTGAGGGTTCAAGTCCCTCCGTTCCCATTTGATTCTTTTTAGTTTTACTTGTTGAAATGCTTGGTGGCAATTATACATTCGGAAAATATTTATGTATAATAATAGTTAGAGTGAATAGATTTTCTAAAAAACTAAGAATTATTTCAAAAATTTTATATGTTTGAAAAATTTACCGAAGGGGCAATTAAAGTTATTATGTTGTCGCAAGAAGAAGCGCGACGAATGGGACATAATTTTGTTGGAACAGAACAACTTCTATTAGGTGTTATTGGTCAACGTCATGGAATTGGTGCACGAGCATTAAAAAAACTTAAAGTAACGTTAAAAAAAGCTCGGAAAGAAATTGAATTGTACATTGGTCGCGGAACAGGATTTGTGGCTTCTGAAATTCCTTTTACTCCAAGAGCTAAACGAGTTTTAGAAATGGCAGTTCATGAAGGGAAAGATTTAGGTCAAAATTTCGTTGGAACAGAACATATTTTATTAGCTCTTATTGCAGAATCAGATGGCGTTGCAATGAGAACTTTAGATAAATTAAATGTCGATATTCAAAAGTTACGAAATTTAATTTTAACATATATTGAAGAAACTCAAGAAGAAATTTTACGTCCTTTGACACAAGCTGAAAAATTCTTATTAGAACGTGAGAAAAAAGGCAGTCCAACTCCAACCTTAGATGAATATGCGGAAAATATTACGAAAGAAGCTATTGATGGAAATTTAGACCCAGTCATTGGTCGGGAAAAAGAAATTGACGATGTGATTGCTGTATTAGCACGTCGAACAAAAAATAATCCAGTTCTGATTGGTGAACCAGGTGTAGGTAAAACTGCTGTTGCGGAAGGCTTAGCACAATTAATCCTGACAGAAAAAGTTCCTGATTTCTTAGATGGCAGTTTAATTATGGCATTAGATTTAGGCTCTATTTTAGCTGGTACAAAGTATCGAGGAGAATTTGAAGAACGATTAAAACGTATCGTTGAAGAAGCACAAAATGATTCGGCAGTTATCATTGTTATTGACGAAATTCATACATTAGTTGGTGCTGGTGCTGCGGAAGGAGCTGTGGATGCGGCAAATATTTTAAAACCTGCATTAGCACGAGGTAAGTTCCGTTGTATTGGAGCTACTACAAATGATGAATACCGGAAATATATCGAACGTGATCCAGCATTAGAACGTCGCTTCCAACCTGTACATGTCGAGGAACCAAGTGTTGGGACAACGATTGAAATTTTAAGAGGTTTACGTTCAAAGTTTGAGCAACATCATACATTAAGTTATCATGATAAAGCTTTAGAGCAAGCCGCAATTCTTTCAGATAAATATGTGGCTGATCGATATTTACCAGATAAAGCAATTGATGTATTAGATGAAGCCGGAGCAAGAGTCCGATTAGAAAATCGTCGTTTACCATTAGGGTTAAGAAGTTTAATGCATGAACTTCAAGAAACTATCAAAGATAAAGAAGAGTGTATTAAAGAGCATGATTTTGAAGCAGCAAAACAGTTGCTAGATCATGAAATGGAAGTACGAACTCATATTCGGATTATGAAACAATCCGCTTTAACAAATGAAGCTCGTGGTTTTAGTCGCCGTGATGTAGATATGGTAACAGAAACAGATGTGTCAGATGTAATTTCAAATTGGACTGGAATTCCAGTGACAAAAATTACAGGTTCTGAATCGGAACGCTTATTAAAAATGGAAGACACAATTCATGAGCGGATTATTGGTCAAAAACATGCCGTTGTTGCTGTTTCAAAAGCCATTCGACGCGCACGTGTAGGTTTAAGAAACCCAAATCGTCCAATTGCAAGTTTCATTTTTGCAGGTCCAACTGGTGTTGGAAAAACTGAATTGACCAAAGCACTATCGGACTATATGTTTAGTAGTGAAGATAGTATGATTCGACTAGATATGTCAGAATATATGGAGAAACATACTGTGGCAAAATTAATTGGTTCACCACCAGGATATGTTGGCTATAATGAAGGTGGGCAATTAACAGAAGCTGTTCGTTCAAAACCTTATTCTGTTGTTTTATTAGATGAGGTCGAAAAAGCTCATCCGGATGTTTTTAATTTACTATTACAAATTTTAGACGATGGTCGTTTAACTGATTCTAAAGGTCGTGTCATTGATTTTACAAATACTTTAATTATCATGACGACAAACTTAGGAGCGAAAATTATTGAACGTGAGAGCGGAATTAAATCAAAATCAGATCAAGGTGAGCGTGGATTTAAAATTACTCCAGATGCTGTTCTTGGTTGGGAACCTGTTCCAGAACCAATTAAAGATCCTGAACTGTTTGAACGAGTATCGAAACTTGTGAATGAAGAACTTAAAAACTTCTTCCGTCCTGAATTTTTAAACCGTATTGATGAAATTATTGTTTTTAATCATTTAACACGAATTGACATTTGGGAAATTTGTGAATTACAGATTAAATCTGTACAAAAACGATTAAAAGAAAAAGGAATTAACTTAATTGTTGATTTAGCTGTTCAAGCCTTTTTAACCGATGAAGGATATGATCCTATTTATGGGGCTCGTCCTTTACGTCGAGCTATTATGAAATATTTAGAGGATACCCTTGCAGAACAATGTTTATCAAAAACATTGTATCCAAATACAAAAATTATCGTGACAAGAAAAAAAGTTGAAGGTACTTTATTAACTTATACAAATGAGTTAGAAGTAGAAATTGATTTTAGTGATGTTGATCCAAGTCTACTAGAAAATATGCCTGAAAAGGATCTAGTTGAATCAAAAATTTCTATCAGTCAAGTATCAGATAGTGGAACTGCTGATAATTTTAGTTTATCATCGGAAGATAAATCAAAATCAACAATTAGTGGAAAAGCTTCAAGATTCTTTCGTAAATAACAATAAGTAAAGGGATTCAGTAAATCTATCTAGAAATTTAGTATAGATTTACTGGCCTTAATCACTTGGTTAGTCTTTGCTACGTATTTACATGCGCGTCTGACAAAAGGTTGGGAAGGGAAAAAGACAGCCGTTTTAGGTGGTTTAGGCTTTTTCGTCATCTGGATTTGCTATTTAGGGGTTAATTTCTTAGGAAAAGGCTTACATAGCTATGGATGGCTTTCGTAAAGGAAATCGTAAGAATAGTTTTCGGGAAGTGGATGAATTCTTTCACTTTTCCAAAACTATTCTTCTAAACGAATCTTAAGTCACTAGTAATGTTTCTTCATTTCAATTTTAGGTTCGATACCTTTCTATCTCGCTTGAATTCTAGCTTGAATCAATCGAGAACACGAGAAAGGAATCAAAAAAGGAATCAAAAACTTTGGCATTGAACTATCTTCCCAGGAGGTCCCCCTCCAAGTATTGTCGTCGATTTATAACGTTTCACAACTGAGTTCGAGATGGATCAGTGTGGTTCCGCTTAGTACACTAAAAACACCAAAGCAAAAGTAGTTACTAGGAAATCAATTCCTAGTAACTATCAAAAAATTCAAGTCCTCGGTCTGTTAGGACATCTCAGCTCCTATATTACTACAGTTATACTTAATGCCTATCAAACGGTTAGTCTTACCGTGACCTTACTCACTTACGTGATGAGAATACTTATCTTGAGGTGGGCTTCCCACTTAGATGCTTTCAGCGGTTATCCTCTCCATACATAGCTACCCAGCGTTTACCGTTGGCACGATAACTGGTACACCAGAGGTATGTCCTTCTCGGTCCTCTCGTACTAAAGAAGGCTCCTCTCAATATTCTAACGCCTACACCGGATATGGACCGAACTGTCTCACGACGTTCTGAACCCAGCTCGCGTACCGCTTTCATGGGCGAACAGCCCAACCCTTGGGACGTACTACCGCCCCAGGATGCGATGAGCCGACATCGAGGTGCCAAACCTCCCCGTCGATGTGAACTCTTGGGGGAGATCAGCCTGTTATCCCTAGAGTAACTTTTATCCGTTGAGTGACGGCCTTTCCACTCAGCACCGTCAGATCACTAAGACCGACTTTCGTCCCTGCTCGACTTGTAAGTCTCACAGTCAAGCTTCCTTATGCCTTTATACTCTAGATACGATTTCTACACGTTCAGAGGAAACCTTTGTACGCCTCCGTTACCATTTAGGAGGCGACCGCCCCAGTCAAACTGCCCGCCTGAAACTGTCCTTTGACCAGATTATGATACAAAGTTAGAAATCTAACATTACCAGAGTGGTATCTCACTGATGGCTCCTAAATTCCCGCAAGAATAAACTCAACGCCTCCCACCTATACTGCGCAAGTAAAGTCCAATTTCAATTTCAAGTTACAGTAAAGCTTCATAGGGTCTTTCTGTCCTGGTGCAGGTAGTCCGCATCTTCACAGACAAGTCTATTTCACCGAGCCCCTCTCTGAGACAGTATCCAAATCATTACGCCTTTCGTGCGGGTCGGAACTTACCCGACAAGGAATTTCGCTACCTTAGGACCGTTATAGTTACGGCCGCCGTTCACCAGGGCTTCAGTTACCAGCTTCGCAAATGCTAACCAACTTCTTTAACCTTCTGGCACTGGGCAGGCGTCAGCCCCCATACATCGTCTTACGACTTAGCGGAGACCTGTGTTTTTGGTAAACAGTTGCTTGGATCTTGTTATTGCAACCTTATAGAATAAGGCACTCCTTCTCCCGAAGTTACGGAGTCATTTTGCCGAGTTCCTTAGAGAGAGTTATCTCGCGCCCCTTAGTATACTCTACCTACCCACCTGTGTCGGTTATGGTACAGGCATTATTTATTTATGACATTGCGAGCTTTTCTTGGAAGTCTGACATACACTGCTTCAATGCCGTAGCATCTCGTATTCACGTCTCAACTCAAAACGTTTTCTCCGTTTCTCAACATCTCGAACGCTTAAACCGGTAACCAATATCCGGCCAGCTTAGCCTTCTCCGTCCCTCGTTATCAATAAATAATGGTACGGGAATATTAACCCGTTATCCATCGACTACGCTTTTCAGCCTCGCCTTAGGTCCTGACTTACCCTCCGCGGACGAGCCTTCCGGAGGAAACCTTGGGTTTTCGGGGTATAGGATTCTCACCTATATTTTCGTTACTCAAGCCGACATTCTCACTTCTGCTTCGTCCATATCCGCTTCCGCTAATACTTCAACCTACAACAGAACGCTCCCCTACCGATATATTTCAAATATATCGCACAGTTTCGGCAAATTACTTAGTCCCGTACATTTTCGGCGCAGGTTTACTCGATCAGTGAGCTATTACGCACTCTTTAAAGGATTGCTGCTTCTAAGCAAACCTCCTGATTGTTTCTGCACTCCCACCTCCTTTATCACTTAGTAATTATTTAGGGGCCTTAACTGGTGCTCTGGGCTGTTTCCCTCTTGACAATGGAGCTTATCCCCCACAGTCTCACTGATAAACTTTCCACTTAGTATTCTTAGTTTGCAACGATTTGGTACCGAATTACCAGCCCGCATACGTAACAGTGCTTTACCCCTAAGTTATAACATTTATCGCTGCGCCTAAACGCATTTCGGGGAGAACCAGCTAGCTCCGAATTCGATTGGCATTTCACCCCTAACCACAGTTCATCCGCTGATTTTTCAACATCAGTCGGTTCGGTCCTCCACTTAGTATTACCTAAGCTTCAACCTGACCATGGTTAGATCATCCGGGTTCGGGTCTATAACCAGTGACATATGCCCTATTCAGGCTCGCTTTCACTATGGCTTCAGCATTCTCTGCTTTAACCTGCCACTACTTATAAGTCGCCGGCTCATTCTTCAACAGGCACGAAGTCAGACGTTTTAGTCGTCCTCCTACTGATTGTAAGTTTATGGTTTCATGTTCTTTTCACTCCCCTCCCGGGGTTCTTTTCACCTTTCCCTCACGGTACTGTTTCACTATCGGTCATTCAGGAATATTTAGCCTTACGAGGTGGTCCTCGCAGATTCACACGGAATTTCACGTGCTCCATGCTACTTGGGATTCAATTTGATTATTTCAATTTTCGACTACAAGACTATCACTTTCTTTGGTTAAGCATTCCAGCTTATTCATCTAATTGTCCTAATCGATTAACAATTGTCCCGCTACCCTTAGTTGAAACTAAGTTTAGGCTTCTCCCGTTTCGCTCGCCGCTACTAAGAGAATCGTTTGTTACTTTCTTTTCCTCTAGGTACTAAGATGTTTCAATTCCCTAGGTTCGCTCTTTCTTATCTATGAATTCAATAAGTAGTATAAAAAGTTTCCTCATTCGGAGACCTCCGGATCATAGCTTGTTTCCAGCTCCCCGAAGCGTTTCGCCGGTAACCGCGTCCTTCATCGCTTCTGAATGCCAAGGTATCCCCCATAAACTCTTAATTCCTTGAATTTAAGACGTTTGTTTCTGTTCTAAAAAAATTACGAAATTTTTTCATGTGGAGGTAAGCGGATTCGAACCGCTGACAACCGCCGTGCAAAGGCGATGCTCTACCAACTGAGCTATACCCCCGTTGGGCCATTCTGGATTTGAACCAGAGACCTCACCCTTATCAGGGGTGCGCTCTAACCAACTGAGCTAATAGCCCGTTTTCTTTGATTTTAATGATCAATTATCAACCACAATTTTTTAAAATAATTTTATTTCAAATACTTTTAAAAGGAGGTGATCCAACCGCACCTTCCAGTACGGTTACCTTGTTACGACTTCACCCCAGTCACTAATTCTACCTTAGGCATCCTCCTCCAAAAAGGTTAGAGTAACGACTTCGGGCATAACCAGCTTCCATGGTGTGACGGGCGGTGTGTACAAGGCCCGGGAACGAATTCACCGCTGTATAGCTGACCAGCGATTACTAGCGATTCCAACTTCATGCAGGCGAGTTGCAGCCTACAATCCGAACTTAGAGTGAGTTTATAGATTAGCTTGTCTTCGCAGAGTTGCATCTCATTGTCTCACCCATTGTAGCACGTGTGTAGCCCAGGGTGTAAGGGGCATGCTGACTTGACGTCATCCCCGCCTTCCTCCGGTTTATAACCGGCAGTCTTTCTAGAGTTCCATAAAGGCAACTAAAAATGAGGGTTGCGCTCGTTGCGGGACTTAACCCAACATCTCACGACACGAGCTGACGACAGCCATGCACCACCTGTGTATACGTTCCAAACGGCACTTTCTCCTTTCAAAGAAATTCGTATCATGTCAAACCCTGGTAAGGTTCTTCGCGTTGCATCGAATTAAACCACATGCTCCACCGCTTGTGCGGGCCCCCGTCAATTCCTTTGAGTTTCACTCTTGCGAGCATACTTCCCAGGCGGGATACTTAACGCGTTAGCTTTAATACTGCACAGGTCGATCTGTTCAACATCTAGTATCCATTGTTTACGGCTAGGACTACTGGGGTATCTAATCCCATTTGCTACCCTAGCTTTCGTCTCTGAGTGTCAGTAATAGCCCAGTAAAGTGCCTTCGCCATCGGTGTTCTTTCCAATATCTACGCATTTCACCGCTCCACTGGAAATTCCCTTTACCCCTACTATACTCTAGTCTAATAGTTTCGACTGCGATTTTGAAGTTGAGCTTCAAGATTTAACAGTTGACTTATCAAACCACCTACAGACGCTTTACGCCCAGTGATTCCGGATAACACTTGCATCCTCCGTCTTACCGCGGCTGCTGGCACGGAGTTAGCCGATGCTTATTCTTCAGGTACACGTCATTTTGTTCCTCCCTGAAAAAAGAGGTTTACAACCCATAGGCCGTCATCCCTCACGCGAGATTGCTCCGTCAGGCTTTCGCCCATTGCGGAAAATTCCCCACTGCTGCCTCCCGTAGGAGTCTGGACCGTGTCTCAGTTCCAGTGTGTCTGATCATCCTCTCAAACCAGATACTGATCGTCGCCTTGGTGAGCCATTACCTCACCAACAAGCTAATCAGCCGCAAGCTTCTCTTTAGGCGGAAAAATCCATTTCACTCGAAAGCATATGGGGTATTAGCAACCGTTTCCAGTTGTTGTCCCCCTCCTAAAGGCAAATTCTTACGTGTTACTCACCCGTCCGCCACTTGAATTAAAAATCCCCGTACGACTTGCATGTGTAAGGCATCTCGCCAGCGTTCATCCTGAGCCAGGATCAAACTCTCTTTAAATTTCCATAAATTTAGTTTTGTTTAACTTCTTGAAAAGTCTATCTTGTAAAGTTGATTGTTAGATTACTATTGAATCTAAAAACGAAAGATTTATGTATCCTTAAGTTATTGAAACTTTAAAAAATAGTTAATATTAAATTTTAAAACTTTACTAACGATTTCGAAAGAGAAAGATTTGGAGTTAAAAAATTAAAGAAAAAATATAGCAACGGGACTCAGAAATCAAGACACAGCAAGGTCTTGGGGAGTTTCCAAGAAAGACTTTCGAAGTTCAAATAGAAGTTAGTCAACCAAAGAAATTTCTAGTAGTCTTTTCAATCCAACCGAAACTCACAGATCAAACCATAAATGAATTTTTACTTTATAGTTCAAAAAAATGAGTTAGGGAAGCGATCTTAGGAATACTGGCAATTCTAAGATTGACTAAACTTTGATTCGAGCGAATTTGATTCATCTTTCATCAGAAAAAATTCCTTCAAACTCATTGGATACTTGAAGTTTCCGTTTCTGAAGGAATCTTAAAAAAATTATTAAACCAGTGAACGATGGAATTCGAATCAGATACTAAATTTGTTGAGAATGATTCTGTCAGCGTATTCAGTTGTGTAAGCAAATTACTTTTCTGACTCAACTCTTGAAGAATTCCATTTGGTAAAAGTTGAAGATCCAAATCTTTATAAGCGGTTTGCATATATTCTAAGATGTCAGGCCTTTGATAATACCAAAATTCACGCACATCATTTGGAATTGGATGACGATACCATAAGATTGGGAGATAATGAAACACTAAAACATCTTTCATTTCCTGGTTGATAAGTAATTTTGTCTCTTCAGCTTCACTTGGTAAAAATGGCATAGTAAAGACTAAATGGTTTAAACTATCCGCTATTACACCCAGAACACCCAGAAACACACTTCCAGTAATATTAACTCCCAGAATTGCTGGTACAATTCCTTGCAGAACATCTTCAGTCCAATCGACTGCAGCAGCTAAATAACACCAGGGGAATGTATAAGGATTGATATAAATGAGCCAAGAAATAGCAATTCGAAGAACTACCATTTGAGAATAAATCATTAGGCCAAGAAATAAAACCTCACGAATAGTCTCTAAAAGACTAATATCTAAACAAATATTTAAGTGAACTTGAATAAATTCGGAAACCCAATCAGGTAAAAAATAAATATTTTTATAATTTTCAATATAAAAATTATAAAATCCTTCATCTTTACTTTCATAGATATATCGAGGAACAATCTCTACTTTTGGAGCAGGTCCAAAAACCATTTCAAACCAAGTTTCCGGACGTTGAATCGGAGGCCAGTAGGTTTCATGCTCTGGGAGACTCTCGAAGAATTGTGATCTTGCAAATACTTCATTTGGCATGTTATAAATCGTTGGCATTCCAGGACTTGTTGGATAGCCAAATAAGCCTGCAATCTTCTCAAAGAAATTTCCAACTATTTCATAAATAGCTGTTCGAATTGGAATAAATTTTTGGTCTAAACTCATTAGAAATTTTGAATTAGGAGTAAGTTAATAACAGTAGAATACTATAATAATAAAAAATAAATAAAATTCTATCAATAGTTTGGAAAGTTTTTTCCAATGAAATTAGATTTTTTTCCTTTTCGAACCAAAACTACCCGAGAATCCTTTCCGAATCGCCCAAAACTAAGACTCGGGATAGTAGGATTTGAACCTACGACCCCCTGCTCCCAAAGCAGGTGCTCTACCAAACTGAGCTATATCCCGAATAAATTTTTCTAAGGAAACCTATAGAGTTTCTACTAGAAATACTACTAAACTTTTCCGAATTATGCAAGAGTTAATTTTCACCAATCCACTCCTTCCAATCTAAGAAGCTCTCGAAAAAACTTTTTTTATTGACAAGAAGC